ATATCTTTCGTGACATAGAAATAGAAAATATATATATATATATGGAAATAAACTGCGTCCAATAGGATTTGAACCTATACCAAAGGTTTAGAAGACCTCTGTCCTATCCATTAGACAATGGACGCTTTTCACTCCAATTTTCATATTTCTTGTTCGGAAAAATAGTTGAAAGAATTCCAAGAATTTAGTATTCAAGTCAATGATGCATTACATTAATTCGATTCATTCAATTTTTTTATTTAATATTTTAATAATATTAATATTTCATTTTTAGAATATTAAAGATTATAACGATAAAGTAAAAGCGGGTAGCGGGAATCGAACCCGCATCGTTAGCTTGGAAGGCTAGGGGTTATAGTCGACGTTGATTCATCATTTTTAACGTCTCTAATTCAAAACTGAACGTGAAACTTTGGTTTCATTCAGCTCCTTTATGGAAGATGGATAAATTCACAGATTCAGACATGAACGAAATAAAAAAATCCGACCCATAACGTCTATGTCAGCTTTTATGTTTAAATCTATTCAGAACAACCCGCTTTCTAGACGATCCCTATAGAAAGGAGGGGGTTTATATTCTAACAATCTTTCTAGTTACTTCGTTCTCTACTTCTATTTGAAAGAATCCTTAGGAAAAGTATTTTGTTTCCACCGAGCTAAAACAATTTATCGATGTCTTTAGTAAACCAAAGACATTGTTTAATAGCTGTTTTGCTTCAATTCCCCCTATAGAAATGAAAAATTGAAGATTTAGTTACGATTAGAAATACACTTTTTATCTTTATCCATGGGTCCTTTACTCATACTCATTCAATTGGAAGTATTTATCCAATAAAAAAAAATTATGTTTCGTAATCTCATAATCCAATTTTTCAATTTAAAATTGATTCTTGGATACAAATCACGAGAATGTATATTCTTCCTCGAATTTTTCATTGAGAGGTAAAGGATTCAATCCTTTTAAGAACTAAAGTTTTTGTTCGGAATGAATATTAATCAAACCGAAAGACCCTTTAACTATATAAGGGGTTATAGAACGAATCACACTTTTACCACTAAACTATACCCGCTACAATCCGATTATTGTATATAAATGGACCTTTTGTCGACCCTAATCAAAACTAAAACAAAAGATCAGAAAAGAATCATGAAAACTAGAGCGTTTACCTTTTGTATCAGAGGACCTAATGAGATTAGGAAAAGGGGATTCATTTCACTTTAATAACAAAATAACTAAATAACAAGTGCTTTTTTGCCCGAGGTTTTGTCTCGAACTTAAGCCATAACACAAAAATGGGTTGTGGCAAGAAACGAGAGTTCCCTTTTTCTTATTTAAACCGGAATAAAAGGACTAACTAAGAAAGAAATGGCACTTTGATTCGATACCATTTGATTATATATCATAAAAATTGAAAAGGTTCTTTTTGTTTATCGCAATAACAAGCAATTTTTTTTTTCTTTATTTATTTCTTTTTTTCAAATTTAATAAATCTTTTGATTTATGATTTGTTGGAACAAAAGGGCGGGCCCGGCTAAGTACTGACCAGGCCGGGCCGTGGAACTAAAAAGCCCCTTCGGACGAAATCACGAAATCAAAAAATAAGAGTATATACTATGACGGGCGTTTTCAAGCCTTATTTTTTATAATGTAACATAGTATTATCCTTTTTCAATTGAGAGGAGAGATGGCTGAGTGGACTAAAGCGTCGGATTGCTAATCCGTTGTACGAGTTTTTCGTACCGAGGGTTCGAATCCCTCTCTTTCCGTTTTCATTGATGACTTGGCATTTTCTTTCGAATTTATCGCGAGCTCTTTTTTATTATATTATTTTTATTATTATTATATAGTTAAAGAAGTGGAATAGATAAAATCTTACTAATAACAGTTTAAAATCAAGCAAAGAAAACCTTATCTTTTATTCTTCACGTCCAGGATTACGTCCTGGATCATTAGACAGGAATCCGAAGATAAAGAGAGAAACAAAGAATATCACTACCGTGTAAACAAATAGTTTGAGAGTAAGCATTACACAATCTCCAAGATTTTTTTTTAGGAAAAAAGAGAATAGATTCTCCACTTTTATACCACATACCCTACCCTTTTTTATTTTGACACCAAGAAATAAAGTGGGGTGATCCGGATTTGTCGCGGTTGTACAAGAATTTCAATATTTGAATTGAGAGTGTAAGACGTATCTGATCTTATCAATTCCACGAATTTTTTTCGAATAAATCATGAATTTGTCTGGGACTTTATTAAAAATATCATCGAAAACTTACAGCAGCTTGCCAAACAAAGGCTAAGAGAAAAAAGAACAGGGGTATTACTGGCATAACATCTACAATTGGATTCAAAAAAGCGTAGGCTTCGGGCAATTTGGCGACGAAAAAACTACTGGAATAAAGAGCAGAATTAAGGTAGATACAGATCAAACTTAAAATATTAAGCATAACAAACATTTTGTTTTTGGGGATAATTGTATTTATTTTGATTGAGTTATTAATAAATTGAATCGAGTTTTTTATTATTATATTTTATTATTATAAATAGGGTATTATTGATAGACGAAAAAAAAAATGAATAAAAATAAATAAGATAGACCAAAAAACTTTCTTTGATTTGAACTCACCCAATCAAAAATCCTTCTATATCTCAAATCAAAAGAGAATAGAATAAATCATACTTTCGTACAATATCTTAATTGAATTATATGTAATGATCAATAAATTCAGTTTAATTCTATGTCTACATGTATAGTCTACATGTATAAAAATTCTAGTAATCCATTTTAGAAATAATAGATATTTAGACTGGAGTTGACGAATAACCCGTACCAATATTAGTGTTTATTAGTGTCGAATAGAAATAAATGGGGCGTGGCCAAGTGGTAAGGCAACGGGTTTTGGTCCCGCTACTCGGAGGTTCGAATCCTTCCGTCCCAGAGCATACCCCGTCTATATATATTATTATATAATGTGATCATTATATTAACATTCTATTAATATAATATATTTGTAATTTTTTTTTTGATATATATAAAATATATCATAATAAAATATATATAAAAGATTGCCTTTTCGAACAGCCTTCTGTATTAAGAGTAGAATATTGGTATAGAATGTGATTATTATTTTTTTTTTTTCATAATCCGCGGAATCATATCTTTTTCACAAATTTAATTGAGTTCAAATAACACGCAAACGATTTTACAGTATAAATCAGTATAAATATGAAAAAATAACAACATAAAATTTCTCCCTTACATCAGTGTTTTTTTATCTATCTTTTTTTAATCACAGATGGTTTAATCCAATATGAATTTCTCTCTCTCTTACTGATGATAAAAAACGAAAGGTCCTTGCTGTAAAACTTTATGTTATGCAAAATGCAAATAATTATATCGGATAGGAGATTTTTCAATCAATTCAATCTTTGTAACGAACTCCTATGAGTTCTTGGTACTTGAAGAAGTGTGAAATTGTTGAATTTATGCTACCACTATTATGTTACTTGAAGATACAGATTCAAAATAACTTGTTTCTTCGTATTATATTTATTTATTCGTGTTATATTAGTTAGAATTTAGTTAACTAATTTGATTTTTACAATAATCGAAAAATATTCTCAAATTTAGAATAATATAAATAAGAAAATAGAAATTAAAAAAAAAAAAAAAAATTCTTTTTATAGAATTTCCAATATTAAATTCTATTAATCTCTATCCGAACTAATGATTATTCATGATTCCATAATTGAATCAATTACATATGGGTTCCAAACTGAAGGAATGTTATGGTAAAACTTCGTTTAAAACGATGTGGTAGAAAGCAACGTGCGACTTGAAGGACATGATCCGCTGTGGAGTCTTACATCCACCATTTTTTTATATATTATATAGGAATGAAAGTGCTCTTGGCTCGACATCATTTGTTCTGTTCCGCTGTAACTCTCTTTTTTTGGGGGGTATGATATAATATAATATAGTATAGGATGGAGCTCGAGTAGAAAGTATTGATTTATTTTTCAGGGGCAAGAATCTAGGGTTAGTATCAATCAATAAATTGGAACAGCTTCGTAAGTATATTTTCGATACATAAACTTAAAGGGTCCTATTCGAGAAACTTTCCAATTCAAAAGGAAAGTTTGTTGAAATTGGTAAAACTCTTTCGATCAAATCAAAAGGAAAGTGTATTACGCAGGAATCAAACATTCGTATGATTCTTTGACAGAAAGAAATCACAAAAAATGGTATGTTGCTGCCGTTTTGAAAGGATTTAAAGATCACCGAAGTAATGTCTAAACCCAATGATTCAAGGCAAAGATCCTGGAACAAGGAAATACCATTTTCAATTGTCTTAACAACTAGATCAGAAAAGAATCAAAATGGATTCTAAAGAAGACAGACAATTAAAGGGTTAGAGACCGCTCAATAGATGAAATATCTAAAAGGTTTCTCTTTTGAGTTATTTCAGAGTTATCCAACTTGAGTTATGAGGGTGCAAATACGACTAATTTTCTTTTTTGTTGGGTAAGAATAAGAAAAAATTACTAAAATCAATAGTCTAATTAATTTGATGATTTTATTTTATGGATATATATTTGATATTGTAATTCTATACATAGACATAATTTCGAATTTTCTCGAGCCGTACGAGGGGAAAACTTCTTATACGTTTCTAGGGGGGGTATTCTTCATCTATCCCAATGAGCCATTTATCGAATCGTTGCAATTGATGTTCGATCCCGACGAGAGGGAAGAGATCTTCGTAAAGTGGGTTTTTATGATCCGATAAAGAATCAAATCTATTTAAATGTTCCTGCTATTCTATACTTCCTTGAAAAAGGCGCTCAACCTACAGGAACTGTTCATGATATTTCAAAAAAGGCGGGGGTTTTTACGGAACTTCGCCTTAACCAACAAACAAAATTCAATTAATAAAATAAATATAGAAAAAAAGATCAAGTGAATAAATAAGAAATGACGTAGAAGTAATGGGGTCTATAGACATAAAAATTTGACATTACCCCTGTTTTCGTTGGAACTCTATGAACAAAAAAAAAAAACAAAGGACTAAATCTGCTTATTTTAGTTATTGAATAAACCTCATTTTTTTTTTCTACTTCTCCTCCGTCTTCCTTAATTTAGTCTTCCACCTATATTATATAGTGCCAATCCAACACAAGTCCTTCGTTTTTTTTTTATATTTCAATTTAAATAATTTGAATTTGATTCATTTTAATTGATTGAAATCGGAATTGTTAGTTCGATTTAGGATTTGTTTTCTCTTTTGTATACGTATGCTTTTCTCAATATTCATATTGACAACAGTGTATCAAATAAATATAATCCGATCGTGGATAAATGGATCTATTTATCCCTGTTCCATAGATTTTATTTCATTCAAATAATAGGCTCTTATATTTTCTGTCATACAAGAAGTCTTTTTTGATTAAGATTTTAATCAATTAAACTCGATATATACTAATTAATGGATAATATAAGAGAAGAGAGACAAGAGGCGGTCTATAAATATTTGAAAATCTTTGATTTTATCCTTATTTTATCTTTTATTTGAGAATTTTTTGTATTTTCGTCGGATTTGTTCATTTTTATTATGTTCAGTTAGAGTTTTTTTTTTCATTTTTTTTTTTTAATGGTTTGATTGTGTTGTACCATTCAATTTCGTTATTTATTGGGATTCTGATTGTATCTACACATTCTAATTTGTTTATTTGGGTTGCTAACTCAACGGTAGAGTACTCGGCTTTTAAGTGCGGCTAGCATCTTTTACACATTTGTATGAAGCAACAGATTCGTCCATACCATCGGTAGAGTTTGTAAGACCACGACTGATCCTGAAAGGAATGAATGGAAAAAGCAGCATGTCGTAGGATAATTCTGAGAATATTTCATTCTTACTGAATAGGTCCAAAATCTTATTTCAATTGTTTAAATTCAATTAAAAAAAAAGAATTTTTGGGGGGGGTCGAATGAATAAATGGGTAGAGCCTTACTAGAGGTTCCAATTCTAGGGAAATAAAAAGTAACGAGCTTCTGTTCTTCATTTTTGAATGATTACCCCATCTAATTAGACGTTAAAAATATATTAGTGCTTGATGCGGGAAAAGCTTTTCCGATGAGTGGATTAGAAATTTCTTATGAATCCTAACTATTAGCTATTCCCCTTTATGGGGTAGAGATAAATGTGTAGAAGAAGGCAGTATATTGATAAAGATATTTTTTTTTTCAAAATCAAAAGAGCGATTGGATTGATAAAATAAAGGGCTTCTAACTATCTTGTTATCCTATAAATGAACATAAATCTATTATATGGAAAGGGGGGTTTGGAGAGTCCGTTGATGAGTTTGACTTGTTTCCGAGGTATCTAATTTTTTCTTACTATAATATAAATACCTTGTTTTGACTGTATCGTACTATGTATCATTTGATAACCCAATAAATCACCTATTTCTTTTCTGATTCAAATTGAATTTTAAATGGAAGAATTTCAAGGATATTTAGAATTATATAGATCTCAGCAACATGACTTCCTATACCCACTTATCTTTCGGGAGTATATTTATGCACTTGCTCATGATCGTGGTTTAAATAGATCCGTTTTGTTGGATAATGTAGGTTATGACAAGAAATCTAGTTTACTAATTATAAAACGTTTAATTAGTCGAATGTATCAACAGAATCATTTTATTATTTCCCTTAATGATTCGAATCAAAATAAATTTTTTGGGTACAACAAAAATTTGTATTCTCAAATGATATCGGAGGGATTTGCAGTCATTGTGGAAATTCCGTTTTCCCTACGATTAGTATCTTCCTTAGAGGAGACAGAAACCGTAAAATCTTATAATTTACGATCAATTCATTCAATATTTCCTTTTTTCGAGGACAAATTTCCACATTTAAATTATGCATCAGATGTACTAATACCCTACCCCATTCATCTGGAAATCTTGGTTCAAACCCTTCGCTACTGCGTGAAAGATCCCTCTTCTTTGCATTTATTACGGCTCTTTCTTCACGAGTATTATAATTGGAATACTCTTATTACTCCAAAAAAATCCATTTTTGCAAAAAGTAATCAAAGATTATTCTTGCTCCTATATAATTCTTATGTATGTGAATACGAATCCATTTTACTTTTTCTCCGTAACCAATCTAATCATTTACGATTAACCTCTTCTGGGATTCTTTTTGAGCGAATACGTTTTTATGAAAAAATAAAATATCCTGTCGAAGAAGTCTTTGCTAACGATTTTCCGGCCACCTTATGGTTCTTCAAGGATCCTTTTATACAGTATGTTAGATATCAAGGAAAATCGATTCTGGCATCAAAAGATACTCCTCTTCTGATGAATAAGTGGAAATATTATCTTGTCCATTTTTGGCAATGTCATTTTTATGTATGGTCTCAACCAGGAAGAATCCATATAAACCAATTATCCAAGCATTCTTTTGATTTTTTGGGTTATCTTTCAAG